AACTCATTGAGGCCTATTATTTATATTCCAGCCTCCAAGGCACCATATGGAACCCCTGTTTTATTCCAGAAGAAGCGGGAGCCTTGTGCATTGATTATCGGGCGCTCAACAAGGTAACCTAACCATCAAGAACAAGTATCCACTTTGATTGCAGACTTCTTCGACCGAACGCGAGATACTTCTCGAAGTTGGATCCGTTAAGTTTATGCGGGCTACTACCGGGTGCATATCGCGGAAGGAGACGAGCCAAAGACGACCTGTGTGACAAGCAAGGTACGGTGCGTTTGATTTGGTTATGCCTTTTGGACTCACCAATGCCCCTGCCACGTTCTGCACCCTCATAAATGAGCTATTCCACCCGTACTTAGACGACTGGTGGTATACTTTGATCGTGGGCTATAGCCATTCGTTAAACGACCACGTTAGCCACCCCTCCGGACCGTTTTTAAGGTATTAAGGAAGAATCACCTCTATGTAAAGAAAGAGAAATGCTCCTTTGCTTTGGACAGACGGAGATCCTATTCCTAGGGCATTGGATGGGCATCAGAGCCATCGAGGAGTGGCAAGCACCTACCAAGGTGAGTGAGCTAAGATCGTTTTTAGGGCTCGTGAACTATTACCGAAGATTCATCGTAGGTTACTCGAAGAGGGCTGCTCAACTCAAAAATCTCCTAAAGAAGGACGTACGGACCGATCATGGCACTGCACTGATCGGAAGAGTGTCAAAGAGCGAGGACCTAAAGCAGGCAGTGATTGATGACCCCGTATTGCAGTTGCCAGATCACACTAAGCGGAAGTACACACGGATGCGACTTGTATATCGAGGGGCTATGCCATCGGCGGTGTGCTAGTACAAGAGGGTTACCCTCTCGCATATGAGAGCCGAAAGCTCAATGAGCCAATAAAGAGTGGGGGGAGGCGCGGTCCAAGAGAAGGAGATGACAGCAATAGTGCACTGCTTGAGAAGTAGAGAGGCGGGAAACTGAATGCGTGAAGCAAGAAGCCATGGCTTTCTCGGATCGTAAGCAATGGGTACAGAAAGCAAGGAAGAGATCCGATAGATAGGAGAAGGGGCGGGACCCTACTTTCAGCCTTTGACCCGTCTAGTCGGACGTCGGTGACTTCTTTTCCATCGTATCGGCAGTGTAGAAAAGAAAATTGGATGCTTTCCAGGGAATTAATGAAGCAAAAGAATTGGACTCGGGACAGCACCTCTAACAATCGACGGAGGGCTGACCAAAGCCAGGTCCAACTCAATGGTGACTTTCCCCTCGCCTCAGAACCGGGGACCAAGCCTGTAGGGTTCTGTGGGCGGGACCTACTATGTGATCTGCCAACCAAAGATAATTCCAAACGAAGAGTAGTTCGGGTTTTTTGATTACTAGACTCTGTTATCTGCTTCCCACAGGCGAATGAATCGAGGGGTAGCACTTGTACGGGAGGCCCTCTACTTCTACTTCTAATTAAAGGCGAACTGCCGGCATTGGAGAAGCAGGTCTTTCAGGAGACGGTCTCCTAAATACAGGGACTAGCAGTTGTATGTCCTCTATAAGAAAGAGAGAAGACCTAAAACAACTGCACCCCAATTGGGCTTTCGTTTAAATAAGCCCCGCTCACCGTCCCCCCTCTGTTGGTTCTAACCTCTTCTCCTTCTGGCTATTGATTGCAATTGCATCCCTTCTTCTCTGGATGGAAAGAGAAGATCGCACAGAAGGCCGATTATCTTCACGAAAAACCACTTTAATGTGGTCTCATAGGTCAGCTTTCCTCAGGATTAGGCTGGGGAAGCATCCGGAACATGATCCACGAGAGGGATTTCGAGATCGTCTCCTATCTTCCTACTCGATCTTCGGCGGGATCGAATGCTTTCCCGGTCGAGGTTCAGTACATCTGCCAGTCATACGGAAATCAGCTCGATTCTCCTGATCTACGACCAGCCTTCACGTCGGTATTCAGGTCCCATTCTTGATGTACCTACTATTGAAGTTCCTTCTGATCTATCTACTGTAGGTTCAATCCCCGGTCATTCTATCTTTAGTGAGGGGACGAGTAATCTTGCTCCACATCATAGGATCGCACTCTCATTAACGGGCTGCTTACTCCCAGGGATATAAAATTGGCCCAACCTTCACAAGCCAAATGGAGGATGATGAATAGAGGATCGGTACTTATTTTCTGTCTTTCCTGGAAATTGATCGATTGGGTCCTTCGTTCCGTCTTCTTTGTTTCATGCGGAAATTGGTCTTTGCCTTCCGAATTAGGGATGCGCTTCGGGTCAGCTCTACTAGTAGTCTTATTCCGAATCATCTTCTTCCGGCGCCTCGCTCGTTGGCTTGCGAAAGAAGATCTTCCTAATCGATCTTCGGCATGACGATCTTTCTTTTGATGCGCCTGGTCTCAGTTCCTTCGTTTTGATGTGCCTATGTTCTTGCTTGAAATTCGATCTTTCCATGTATGTTGGTAGGGGCCTTTTTTAACCCACACAGCCGATGCGGGCGGGCGCTGTCTCCTTCATTACAGGTTATTGGGATGGATTAATGGCTCAACCGGAACGTCCCTTCGATGGGAGATGGAGATAGGAATTTATAGATAGGCATTCTTTCTATCATTGAAGTTAACTAGATCGATTAGGTCATACCGGTCGGGTACTTAAGAAGCGGCTCTGTCGCTTGGAGCGCTGCTCCCGCACCGCCTTCTGCTCCGTTGGTTGTTCAGAGAGAGCCCCCCCCCTGTAAGGCATGAGGGGGTTTCATACGGGCGGGTCTGTGTGCGGTCGGAACTCTATCTAAGGAAGTGCCCGAACCCCAAGATCGACAAAGCTTGTTTAGCTCTCGTCTTCGTGGTATGCAATCAATTAATGGAAAGGATACAGGAGATGGAATCAACTCTATCTGTCCGTTGCTAAGGAGTAGGAACATGACAAACCATTAGAATGCATTCTCGCAGGAAGTAGCATACTCATGTTGCCTGCTTTCGTTCCTTTCGTCTCGAAGGCCGGTTCAGTAATAGTTCAAATCCTTCTAACTGGCTAGTGCATTAAGGCATTTCATTCCTCCGGGCCAGCAGTGAACGAAGTGTTAAAGTAGAGAGAGCTAGCGTTCCGTACTCAGCCGGCCAAGCAAAACTCCAGCTAAGCTAATAGTCAACTTGGCTCTTGTTTGTGGCCTTCCTTCTCTCCGGGGTAGCTAGATGAGTCGCAATAGTCCTTATTAGTAAACTACAGCCTCGTTGTTAATTGACTATTAACTCGCCCCCACACCACAGGCTCGAGAACTAGTGCGGGAATGCTGGCTAGTATAACAGCAGCCCTTCCAGTCTCGAAATAGGCTGTGGCGTCAGGAAAGAGTCTAGAATCTCGATTATTAGTAGGGGCTCGTGCCTTCGTTCCAGCTAGAGTATAATATGTCTGTCCTCCGGCAGCGAGTGGAGTAGATGAACGTAGCTAGTATAGTCTATTAGATGATATGAAAGTCTTATAGATTATAGTACCGTCGGGGAGAAACTAGTATAGTGGGGGCTCTTCTCTTAGGCTTTCGAGTTGGAACCTCTAGTCTCGGTCTCGCCACAACACAAGCTGTGGTATAATCGAATCTGTCTATACCTCACTCGGTTCAGGAAGTATCTCCCCCATTCCCTCTAAAGCCCCCTGACGGCACTCAACTAAGGGACTTCGGGCCAGAAGAAACTAAAGACTGTTTACTGACGGGACTAAGGGACGAGACGAAATAGATCTTTGGCTTTCGAGTATTCACCTCCTTCCCTTGTCAGGCCTTTTCGTCGAGATAGTCCGCTGTTATTCGAGTTCCTGCTGTAAGCCTAAGCCTAATAAGGTTCTTTATTCCTCTTCATTTTCCCTCAAATCTCGTGATCCTAACCCTCTCTATTCCTTATACCCGGGAATCTATTTCTTTCAGAACCCCCTTCTTCCAACGAGTTCAGTCAAGCGAGCGATGAAGCGAGCCCTTAAAAGATAGTCATCCTTACTTGACTTCTCTAGCGTTGAACGAGTTCCGGGCTAAGGACGAAGCTCGTACTTTAGGTGGAAGCTTGTGGAGAAGTTGAGCTTGGACCCCCAGATCCAATAACCGTTTGAACACTTCTGTCCAGAACCTCCCAGTGAACCTAGGGTCCCTATCACTGATGATGGGGAGGGGTATGCCCTAGTACTTTACATCATCTTTTAAAAATCATCTTGCAGCTTCTTCTGCAGTACAGTTAGTAGGGGCTGGGGTGAAGATGGCATAGAACTCATGTCTAGTACAACCTTTACTAGGTGGTCCATCCTCCCCCACCTTAGGCAAGCTTGCAATGAAATCCATGGATACACTTGCCCGGTCTCTCTGGTATAGGCAAGGGCTCCAACCCGCTGGTTTAGCTTGCTCCACCTTGTCCTGCTGACAAAGACGACAAGTTCTCACATACCCTTAAACCTCTTCCTCCATCTTTGGCCAGTAGTCACCTCGTGCTATAAGGGCCAGTGTCCTCCGTGGGTGACCAGCCGCATGGCACTCCCTTAAGATCTCCTTCTCCTCATCCGCTGGGAATAGGAATTGGATCGATTGGCGGGTGGAAGGAAGCCTTCAAGCCCTACTAAGTAAAGGGGGAGAGAAGCGGATCCCGGGACGCATGGACTATCTATTAGTTGGTTTCCGGCTCCTGGATTGCGAGGGTAGTCAATTGAATCATGCCTTGGAAGAAGCAACTCCCTTTCATAAATAGCTGGTCGGCTGGAAAGAAGATCCCGGAACGCGGCCGGCCTCTGACCTCAAAGCTTTAGTACCGCCCACCCAGTCGCCAATCCCGTCTTTTATCCGCCTTTCCTTATTCCAGCAATGTCAATCGACAGGGAGGAATCCACTCTGTAATCCATGCCGATCCGGGAGAGGGAAATGGAACTAGCGGATAGACGAGTCTTTCTTCTCCCTGAACATCGGGATCATTGGTTGAGAGTTCAGGGTGAGAATGCCAACAGAGAATGAGATGTCTGTTTCCCGGGGTTGGGACTCCACTTCTACTTCTTCGCCAGATATATCGCCGCGATCTGCGACAGGCAGATCACTTCACCATTCGGCCCATCAAGAGAGTCATATCCTCAACCACCAAACCTATCAGGGTTTTCTCGCCTCCCTCATCCGAAGGCATCGTATAATATGTATCAACGATTCCATAAAAGGAGAGGAAATTTGATCCATCCCTGGAGGCATAGGCATAGACGGAGAAAGCAGAAGCATAGGGAGAGGTGGAAGCAGGAGCAAAGGAGGGGATTGAATGAGGGATGCATCTTCTGAACTGCTTGAGAGCTGGAAGATTGGGATATCCCGACTTCATATTCTTATACCCGCTTTTAAAGGTAAGATATCGACCTTTGATGGGGAGGGCGGAGCGGATAAGAAATGAATGCAAGCTTTATCCCCTTCTTTATGCAACTCCTCTTCTCAGATACAGATCGGCTGGACGTCAGTGCCTTTCGGGGGATATTGACTGAAATGCCCCTCCCTATTTTCATCTCTTCTCTTCCATATCCGTTCATCAGTCTTTTGGGGAGGGAATAGAATCGAGCATGGCTCAGTCGTTATCCGGGATCCGGGCGAGACGAGGAGAAGAAAGAAACGTTGGTTCAGGCAGTTTTAGTAGCGATGGAGGAATTCGATCAAGCTTCTCCTCCTTCCAAACCATCTGTTCTTGGATCCGATTGCCATTAGGATCGGGATCTCTTTCTCCTCCTTCCATCGGATTGGGTTGACCGGCAACACCAACCGTTGAATCGGAACGTTATTTTGTCTTTGGGTCATGAGCCCTACCCGTCGATGAAAGAATAGTGCTTTGATAGTCCACCTAAAAGGGTATGCTCGCGTACCCCTACCCAATTCTGTCTGTTCATGGATTAGAAGCCCCCCCCACCCTTCACGGAGCAGCGCATCTTGTCTTCAAAGATGAGTTGTAGATGAGTCGCCCTATCTTAAGGCGCCCCACATATCGACGATTTTTGAATGCCTTCTCCTCCGCCCATCTAGTTGAGCAATTGAGGGATAGGAGACAGGGATAGAAGAGTAGAAGGGATGGATTCGATTTCCTCTCCGGGTCGTTGATGCATATTATACGATGCCTTCTCCTGAAGGAGGGTCGGGCGGACGGCACAAGAAGAGCGACCCGCAAACGGAAAGGAAAGAATAGTAGTTCATGAGGGGCAGCGCATCGGCTCACCGATAAGAACCAAAACTCTTCTTCTCGTCCAGCCTTCCCTGACTCATCGTCTTGTCTTAAAGCCGGGAATTGAAATAGATAGTAAATGAGCCGTGAAGTCGGCGGAACAGAAAGAAATGTTGGGGATGGAATGGGTTCAATTCCTCTCTATCCGGAAGTAGGGAATCCCGTGCTTGCATATCCCGGTTTTGAGACAGACCATCGCCGATAAAGGTTGAATCTACTATTGCCTGCCAGGTCATTCAATCTCTCTCACTCCCAGGGTTTAGCTCCCGACTGGAGGGAGAGGGGCAAGGCATTAGGGATAGCTGCTTCCGTCTCCAGTAATGGATGGATAAGGTGGTAGTGAAATATGTCGGAGTAGCCGTAATGGAAGAACTTATTGCTTGGTTGTCCGGCCCTCTTCCCCGATCTCCTAGCCCTACGAATCAAACATCTCTGGGCATCTGGTTTCAAAGAGAGATTAGTTAGTCGCCTTCTGTTCATTCTTACCCCGCACTACCGGACCCCCATTGGTTAAGTTGGGGCAGGAATAGCTATCGGGCTACGATCACAGGCCGGGCCGACCCTCCTTTATTCTAGTCCAGTTGGAGAGGGAAAAGTCCCATCCGTTCCAGAAGTAGCAGATAAATGGAAGGCTTAAATACCAAAAACTACGGAGGCATGATCTACTAAAAAAATGGGTAAGCCCGGTGGTTCAAGTCGAGCCCTAGCCTGGTGCTGGCAGTGGACTGGTTCAAGGTCGTAATCTACGGGATCAACAGAAGCTTCTCTTGGTCGGTCAGAGCTCATGTTGTTGTTTGTTTACCAGGGAAACTCAATTGCTAGGCCCACCTGGATATAGGCTCGTACAGAGACAAGACCCAGTGACAGATTCATTTCCAGAGTCAGATCGAGTGGAACGCTTGTTGGTGAAAGACCTGCTTTCAAGACCTCCTCCTGTTGGTGAGTTACCTCTTCCCTTCCTTCCTTTCCATTTAGGGAGTGAAAGAACTTGTCCTTTAATTTCATAGTATAGGCGGGGCCGGGTGCAAGCTTTGAAGTAGCGCGCTACCCGCTAGGTTCAATCAAATCAATGAATCAGATTCCCACTTACCCAGTAGGGATGAAGGCTATCAAGTCGACGTTCCTCAGGACTTGCCCGGAAGGGAGAATCAATCTCTCTTTCCGATGCGATATCCGATATATGATGTGATTTGCTGATTTATCCCACAGGTTTCCGCTTTACTAATTAAGGCGAGTTTCCTGGTTTCATACCTGCATTCGAGAAAAGCAGAGCAAATCGGGAAAGATGGGAACTCTATAATCATTCTTGTATCTATTCCCCAGTCCAGCTGCTGATTGGATGCTTCACTGAATGCCCTCCCTTTACAGGTGCATTACTCCTCGGATGAGGAGCCACCATCGGTACTAGTCCAGGAGGTCAATACTAGCGAGAGTCCCACAGCTACGCTAGTTCGTTAGGTATAACGTGTTTCGGTCAGCTTTAAAGGCCAAACCAACCCAGTCGCTTTTTTGCATGAGCCCTGTGGAGTCAAGTTACGAAGGACTTGACCGGAAGAGGTTCACTAGTTTTCCAAGAGTTGAGAAAGGCCTCGTTCCAGCAAGTGGATGGTGCTTGCTGCCTTCAGCGAGGTATCACCTTTCCTTTTGGTAGTAGGTTGATCCTTGTTTTTCTTCCTCACCTCTGTAGTTATGGTAGGATTGGTCTACCACTCAGCTCATACAAGATAATCGAGTCGAGAACTAGACAGTGCCCTTGCAGGCCTTATCTATCTCCCGCCCACCTTCAAGTTGGAGATCGACAGTCTCAATAGTCCCTTAACCATTCTACCCCCCTGTTCATGCTCTATTTCTTGCGATTGTTTGAGTAGCCCTTATCAATCAATGCTGACCGATGACGCAGCGGCATGCCTGAATAAGGTTGTCCAGCTGATATGCATGGATGAATCTGGTCAACCTAGAACATGCTACTAGTCCAGCGTTGAGACATAAAAAACTGCCACAGGAACATGAATTCCCGATTGTGGCAATTCAATGCTAGCGAGTTTCATGTCGACTAGTTGAACAATCGACTCACATACGATAAAGAAAGATGCGAAAAGTGATTTATATGACATGCGATATGTGATCGATGTGAATATGGTTTTTGAATCCCGCTTCTAGGGAAGGAAATCTCAAAGATTATCGAGAAGAAGAGTTTCGATACCCGAAATTGAATAGCAAAGCCATAAACCGGTGCGTAAGCCAACCGAAATGGAATGAGAACCTGGCCTTACAAGCACGATAAACGGCCTTTGAGCACGTTCTTCAATTCTTAGTATGGACTTTGCCTGCCTCCCCTGGCCTAATGGGAAGAGATAAGAGCGGTTCTCTTCTCCATTTATGTCTTTTAGAAGTTGGTATTTCGCTCTTTTCGGTCGGGACAAGCAGTGACTCGGCGAGCGAAGCGAGAAAAATGCACCTGGCCTAGCGGAGGAACAGATCGAATAGCTAGTTCAGTATATGATGGATGGGATCATATGACAACCCTTCCCTCGTAATCGGGTGTATTGGTGATTCGGAGCTCCCGGCTCCATCGATAGTTGCGAGGCTATCGCCCTTCCTGTTGCTGAGATGCACCCTGTGAAACGGCCTTTCTCTCCAAGCCCCTTGTATAGTAAGGGGACGATCTCTCCAGGCTAGGGGTCTCCCCTACCATCCCGTCAGCTGAGGACAAACACACAAAGACCTCACCTGCTAGGACTAAGGGAACTCGTATCCGGCATCAGAGAACAACATCTTGCTGCGCTACGCTACCTTCCTTCTGTAGCGGCGTTACTCTCAACGTCTTTAGACACAATGATGGTTCCGGTGGCAATTGTCCAAGACAGGACCTGGGTGCGCAGACCTAGGCCTAAGCGCTTAGTCGGCCTCGCAAGGATCTGCAGATCTTGGCCCAGTGGGGAACCTTTCGAGTGGTCGTCTCGATTGCCAAACCACCCCAGTTGCAAGGTCTCATCCGTCCTGGTCCACGTGCTGTGTCCAGCGCCGTACAAAGCCATCCCTAGAGGCATTCCCCTCACAATTGAAGGCGGTTTTCTCTAGGAACCTTCAATGTGCTCTTTCACTCTGGCCCAACAGCACCATGGATGCCCGTACGCTCCACCTTCTCCTTCCTACCCCTAGCTTCCTCCGTCTCTAAGGATCTCCTTCCGCGCCCCGCTTTTCCTGTGCCTTCCCCTGTTCATGCTCTGATTGGATTAAGACTTCGGCGGAAAGGTTCACCCAGCTCTCGTTGGCGATGGTTCCTTGCTTAACACGACCTGGGTTAGTGGTTCGGGTTTCCTCCTTCCTACTACTTCTCCCTTCGTCCCTCTCTCTGCTCTACTTTCTTTGAGTATGTGAACGGATTTCAACAATTCAATTGAACTGTTGAAACCTGAGTAACCGTCTAAGAGCGTTCGTACTTCTCTTATGAGGAATCGTCTCATGGGCAACCGGCTTTCAATTGCATTGCCTCCTTTTCGTACTCCACTGCCTGTGGTGGGTAAGTCAATCAAGAATATGCCTTTCGCCGATGGATGACGACTCTTAACTTAAGATCGATCGTTGCGCTCGTGCTTCCTGCTTCAATAGCAGCTCTCTTGTCCCTCGTCTTCCCGGTCTGATAGCCTGTCCCTCTCATCAGCGGTAAGCGGGTCACTGGTCTTAGGTCCATGCCATGCCCTCTGCTTACCTTCCCTTCGTAGTCGTCCAATCCAGTCTGCCACTCTTTAAGAGCCTTGAAGAACACTAGTCCACTCATGGAGAAGGGATTCTTTTAAGACCCGTATCGTAATCGCACGCAACAGAATAACAGAAACCTTCAACTGGCACACCAGCTGCCAGCTGAAAGTAATCGTAATCGGACCAATGAAGCAAGCAGCAGGACCAGGCTCGCCTTTCGCTTCCGACCCAGAAAACTCCGGCTGCTCGAAAGCCCAGCAACCCATCTATTATAGTCAAGGGGCTAGCGCGCCCTTACTAGTTTTGGGGCTCGCTTCTTCAAGCTCCGCTCGCTGCTTTTCGCCGTAGCTTGCTGCTCGCTCGCTGTCTACTAAACGAGCCTTCACTGCCCGCCCGGCCCCTATCTTTAATCTTAAGTAAAGTGAAGTAAAATCAATGAAGTGAACAGCCCAACCTCTTTGTTTGAAGCTTTGCCAGGAAGCTTCTACTTGCTTGTTGAAGCTTTGCTTCCCCTAATTCCGAAACACAACAATAGACTTGCAACTATAGTATAGGAAAAAGCTTCTCTTTGATAGCGGTCGGGGGGTTCAGAAAGGATCTGATCGTAGATAGAGACTTAAACCTGTGCGGGGGTAGGGGCGGATGTAGCCAAGTGGATCAAGGCAGTGGATTGTGAATCCACCACGCGCGGGTTCAATCCCCGTCGTTCGCCCATCAATAAATGGACCATTTTACGGAGACACAAGACAAACCTAGAAAGCATTTTTTCTGCAAGAGTCAATTCATCTCGAGGCTTTCAAACGCATCCAAGCAATTGGTATCCGATTGAAACATAGAAACCATAGATTCGCGTCGCCTACTTGCTGAAAGCACAAATGGAATGGCTGATCATTCATTGTATTCAGTTTTTAAGACCTCACTAATCAGCCTTAAACTTTTGAGTTCATAATGAATGAAATGAACCCCCGGATGCAGAGAAAATATCCCAAGCAGTGGGAGCCCCGAGACCAGGTCGTGACGATACCTTTCTTAGTGGAAGATCGGAAAAGACTTCTCTTCATCACGAGACTGATCGGATCTGCCGTAGACACCCGAGAGACCTCCACAAGGCAGGCTAAAAGAGTAAGAGGACAACAAGCAAAGAGTTATGCTTTCATTTCTTTGTTGAGATTGAAATAAAGTTCTTTAAAAAAGGGGTAGGTATAATGCACGCAGGCAAAACTTCTAAGTGAAAGGAGTTCCTTACTTTTCTTTCATAGTAGTCTTAATGACTAGTAGTTTGAAGCGAAACCGGTTTTTTTTTCGGCACTCGGTTCCTTCGTCTTAAGTCAAGTTCAGTTTACTTTTTCGATTCGGAACTCTTAGTTGAGCTGATGGCGAGATCGATTTTTTGTTCGAGGTGAAAGAGGAAAGAGAGGAACCACCGCCCAATGGTGCTTTTACGAAAGTACGGTCACCGGTGGCTAATACCTTCTCGACACTATCGAACCTGAAATCCACTCTCAATCGCTCTTTTTAGTGGGGAGGAATCGTTTTCGTATCCGAAGGCAAAAAGTGCCCTATCTGCTCGGTTGGCAGTGCCAGTTGTTTGTTTTCAAGTAAAGCTCCGTATCCCTATCTCTTTTTAGGTTGGCATAACAAAGAAAGAAAGTGCCAAGAAACAACACATACCCATCACTTTTGGAGGGTTCGGGATCGTCAGGGAGACGGAACTTTACTTCACTGAACCGGCACTACTATTTGTTTGTAGGCTCCTACCACTCGTCCCTCGTCTTTCCCTCGTCTGCTCGTCGAGTGCGTCCCTGGCCCTCGCTCGTCTCTAGTAGCCGATCGAGTTTCTTCGCCCCTCTCCCGCCTTACTTGATAGGGCGAGTCACTCAAGTGTTATGCCAGCAGAAGCGGAAGAAGAGCAGAGAAAGGGTAAATGGGCGGGTCTAGAGGGCTATACCTCGTCCCAACTGTTTTTCCGTAATTGACCTATGAGGTCTGGTTCCAACGGTTTATCCGTAAGAGAAAGAGGTTCCTGTATCGGACTTTGATGGGTGAAGGCTTTATAGGGATAAGGGGGAGTTCTTTCCTTTCCAGGTAATGAATCAAAAAAAGCTATAACAGAAGCAAAATAAAAAGCATCATAGGAATCCATCCGCTCGATCAGAAGCAGGGGAATTTGCTTTTTCAATCTCCAAGTATGAATAAGTATCGGTAGACGCATCCAGATCCTAATCCGAATCTGTATCATCAGAATGAGAGGGCAGAGGAGCCGATAAGGATTGAAATAATTCTGAAACAGAGGAAGCTGAAAAGGAGGATGAGAAGAATGTTCGTTCACATCAGCCAAGGGCGGTGTTCGGGGTAGGAATCAAAGAGACTAAAGAGCTGTGCGGCGAGGGTTTCGCTCGCTGAAAGAAAGGCTTCTTTATTGAGTCGAGCATAGAATCACGCCGCTGGATCGTCTCAATCACTACCTTTCCCTGAGATGGATCGAATTCCCTTTTTGGTTAGTGCTAATTGAGCCGTAGATTGTGAGTGAGCTTACTGATTGATTCAAAGCTCTCATGAGATCTTGTTGGCATGCCTACCAAATGGTGAGAAAGTCACAGGAAACCCTTCCGAGTTCTAACTCCCCGACTGGAAAGACTTGGTTTGCGTGCCTGATCTTCTTCTGCCCTATATCTTCTATCTTAATAAAAAGTGAGTCTTCCTTACTAAACGAGGGGTCCTCCGAAAGCGTGGATTTCTTTTATCCTAATTTAAAGGAAGAGTCAATTCCTTTGTCGAAGCATCAGTCTCAGCCGAACCAACAACTCCAGTTTCTCCCGAATCAAAAGCTCTTTGTTTTTCCCTAATCTAAAGATGAAGCTTAAGAGGGAGAGAAAGCAGAAATGGAATTACTTTTCTCAAGGGTAGGTAGGCTTAGAGCGAGACCAACCAAAAGCTTGAGTTGCGCGAAAGAAGACCTAATTAAGCTCTAAGCAAAAGAATAATTCCTTTTCTCAAGGGAACAGGTGGAGCTTAAATCAATAGCAAAGGCCAACTGGGTGCGATGATGACCTCATGCCTGACGGCTAGGCCGGAGTTCTTCCTCTTTCTTTATGTTATGCTGCTTGACACGGAGATTTGAGGATTTAGTTTAGCTTGAGTCGGTGTGAAGCTTATCTATTTGGCCCTAATGGAGCCGGTTGTAGAAAGCACTAAAAAGGGAGAACTCTCAGATCGGTATGATGATTTGATAATCAATCATCAAGGTGTGAGCAGTGCAGTATTAGATCGAGTCCGCCGGGGACATACATCTAGTCATCCCTCTGGTATAGACCTCCTCTGACAAAAGGCCTAAAAACAAGGCTCAAAACGTTTAAATTAGACAAGACCGAATGCGTGCGTGAGGGTAGGTAGATGCATGCCGGGTCTTCCCGTTTAGGCCTACTTCTCCAGCTCCCTGGAAAAGCGAGAAAAGTGCCGTGGAATCCGTAAGGGGCCCTCGAGGGCAATTTGACAGAGGCCAGAAGCATCATGTCGTGGGTGTTGACGATCAGAAGCTCGGAGCAGGAGGTCTCCTCGTCGTGCATGAAAGTCATTAACAAGATACCCGCTGTCTTCCCTGTTGGAAGAAGGCTATCTCGGCACGAAGTAGGGCTTCCCGCCGACTCTTCCCGTACATAAACAATTGTGGACTTGTCCTGTCAAGAGGTCAGCCTTGGTGAAACCCGAAACCTTGGGTCCAGGGCTCTGCCGATGGCCAGATAGGCGAAGCGGGTCTTGCGTCCGAAGCGCTTTCTGTTCACCACTCTGGCTTCCAGATTTCATTGTTAGTAGAATTTCAGTATGGAGCGGCGCGTAGACTTGCCCGTCTTGAGGTCGAGGCGGATCTCCGTCAGTACACTTCTCCACTTTTCATTACTTTCGTTGAAAATGGAGTCGGAAGGGGTCATGCAAGAGCCAATGACGACCACTCGGTCAGTGCCGGCCTCTCGCACGCATTCCAGAGGAACGACTTAGGGAGGAAGGAAGGCCTTTTTGCCCCTTAGTTAGGCAGGCGGCAGTCCGGGCAGCTCTTTCTTAAGGAAGTTCTAGCGCTCTTTTCGCTCCCAGGCAAGTCCGACTGACCGTGTGCTGTGCCATAGTAGCACTCTGAGCGTGAGGGGACAGCCCTAACTACACCAACTAGGTGGCATAGCGAAAGACCTCCCAATGTGTCTGGTCAGTCAGAACATTTAGATCTCTTTGTCCCTGCGGAGCGATCAAGAGCGTTCTTTGGAGCGAAGTTCCTGTCTCCGAAGTGCTGCTATGCTCTTCGGTTGGGGTAACATAACATAAGAAAGCTGTAGCTTTCGTGGCTCTTTCGAATGTAGTCCAGCTTCTACTGTCTACCATAGGGGCTATAGGACAGACACGGGCGAAGCTTATAAGGTTCAACTTCCGACTCCATACCCTTCTTCTTCCCTGAGTTCCCTATCCACAGCTGAACCCCGTATTGCCTGAGAGAACGACGTTCTTTCTCGATCATCTCGTCTTGCAATTTTCCTTCTATGGAATCATTTATACCAATTTCCTTTCGGGAAACGGGATCACAAAATGAAGGAATTTACTCAAAATCACCATAAGCTGAAAACTCATCCGGAAATGCCCTACGCGTGACAAGCGGGCAACGGAACAAGGGCCGAGAAGCAAGCGCCATAAGAAAAAGATGCAATTGATGAAATTGACGACCAACGACCATACCTCAAGGAAACGCCCCATGCATTCCACCTTACAGCCTACCCCAAGTGCCAAAAGCAAGTCAATTTCATCCGGTTTTATCCACTTTTGAACAACAGGAAATACTTCCTGAAGCCCCCTTTAGCTACTTTTTTGAAAACCCGTCTAATAATCCACTTTAAGCGCGAAAAGCGGGCTAAGCAACATCAACGCCCTGGTCTGGGAAAGAGAGTCCTACTTCTCCTCTTCTATGAGCGTACTGCTTAGCAAACAAAGCTCACGGTAGGTCAGATAGGACCCCAAAGCAACCGGCCCCAGGAGCGATAGAAGCCAAGCAAGCTAAGAAGCAGCGAAGCAAGAGCAATAAGCTGAAAACTCACCCGGAAATGCCCCAGCGCTCGCCTACAGCCAAAGCAAAAGGGGCAGGGGATTCAAGCGCGGATACACTCACAAAGCAACAGACCTAACCGGAGAGCCAACTAGCCCTTGCGCGGCCAAGAGGAATGTGGCCACTGCAGCTAAAGAGGCAGCCTTTCACTTCCTGACTCTTAAAAGAACAAGGAAGGGGGATTCAGTCCCCTCTTCCGCATAAAGGAAAGGGCAGCATTTACTCAGCCATTTCGTCATCGTATCCGGCCGATCTTTCTATTCTAAGACCAATCTCGCTTCTTCCATCGAGGGCTACCGCTTTTTCAATAAGGATTTTTTGGTGATTTCCTATCTTTTTTCATAGGGCCAAAGGCCTTTCCTAGACAAAGAAACCCAACGTCCTTAGTTGGGTGGGTATTTGAGCTCAACTGAAACAACTTAAGTTGTTTCGACGTCTGTGTAAGCGTATGATTCTTCAGATTCGGCTTTTGAAACAACAGCTTCGGATTTGGCTTCGTCGGGAGGGAACAAAGGATTCTTATTCTTATTTTGCGGATGAAACAGTTAATGCGTATGATTCCTTCCAAACCTACCTACCTACTGGTGATGAAAATCATTCCTTCCCATCCTTCCCCGCCCTAAGCTAAGGGATGGCAGCCTCATTTGAATACGGTTGCATCTACTTGTGCAGCCGCTTTGACTTTGACGAAAGAAAGATCGACCCCCTCACTCAATCGCCGGGAGCCTCTGTACGATACGAAGAGTTCTCCAGCCGTCAATATCAACCCGGCTTTCAGCAGACAAAGGACGCGCACTCATCCAGATTACGAAGAAAAAGAATCTCTCAAACCAGAATTCGATTACGACACGAGCTTCCAAGAGCTGCTGGCTCTTAAAGGAGCTTACCCCGGATACGAACAAAAGGACGACTGGTTCGCCTAGAACAGGAGTGGGTCGCCCAAAGGAGTAGAAAAACTCAGTGAAAAGTATGTTGAAGACCAGATGCCCTAACGCCATAACAATCATATGTCACAGCACGGCTAGAAAGAAAAAATTACATTGACCAAAACAAGGACACGACGGAATCACCGACCCGAAAGAGATGTACCGAAGCTCTCAAGCGGCGGGGCCTATGCCGAGAGGGTTACAGCGGGCAATCATTAATATGCCTTGGGGAAACTCATGCACCTGGAAAGGAAAGACTCTCTCACCGAAAACAAGTACACGAAAGAATTACTAGTGCCCGATCGAAATGTCACGTATGGTACTGCCGAGCCAGCTCCCGGAAGAGCTAATTCGGATAGTGAGGGAATAAAGAAAGGAGTGGCCGTAATTCGAAAACGGCAAACAGTGGTTACTCATTAAGCAGTCCTCGGTAAAAGAAGGGTCCCGGCTGGAAAAAACAGATCAAGATGGGAGCATCTCACTCAGCAGTGAGGCATGATCTTACCAAGCGCTTAGTCCGTACCTTTCTCACTCATGCTTCACACAAAATCGAGATGACAAAAAGAAAACAGTAATAGCTACACGGCTATTTAACTCACTAGATTCAACTCCTCCCTAGGGAAGGGAAGAAGCTAGGAAAAGAAAACAAAAGCTAGCGAAGAAACCATTCATTCACTACCCAACTCCTTTGTTAACGGACTCAGTAGCTACTGCTACCTCAAACACTGACTGGACTGCTAACAACACGGCATATCAACACGGCTAGCTACAAAGCTACAATCGTAAAACGCGGCATATCAACGGCACGGCACACGAAAGAAAGATCACATTCCCTTGCTGCAACGAAAGATCTCAACTTGACTCACCATACTTACTTTGCTTTCAACGGAAACGAAGAATCGCTTCGCTCAATCGGCCCGGAAGCCTCTCCATATCGTTTTGACCGGACCCCTAACTTCAATCACCACAGGTCTTCAATCGCCTACTTGCCTTTCACCCACTAGTAGCTATACTCATAGAATAGAATGAATGCCCCGGACCCCATCTCAGGTAAGACAGATCTGGCCCCTCAAGCCAAGGAGCAACAGTCGCTACTGGCCATATACCATATACCCGTAACATATCGTGTAGAAAAGAAAGATCACTTCGCTTGCTCCCTAGGAACGCCGGGACTGGTTTGCCTATAAAGTGTTGCTTGAATGAAAGGAGATCGCTTCGCTTGCTTTGTTTGACTTGACGGCGAACGACAGATCATGTGATTGCGTATATGACGATTGCATCCGCAACGACCCGCACGTCGTGTTAGGTCGAGACGGGCACGACCAAGAATTTCAAGATAGTGGCTCACAAGTGGCTGGCCCCAATAGGGTCTGATTCAAGCAGGAATGATAGACCTAATAATATATATAAATACTAAAAATGTCTTGATCTATTGGAAACCAATGAGTACCACCAGTAGAGTATTGTGATTCATAAGACTACTTGGCTTGACTACCTTTAGTCTCGACTCTTTTCCTTGCTTTGGTACGGTAATCGTCCCGTTACACTGATTACTAATCTTTTTTTATTAGTAAGCTTG